TTCGGAGATCCCTCTTGAAATATTTTTCAAATACAACAAGAGTTCAGTATCTTCCCCCGAATTAGTGAATTAGGCAGGATTTTTTTTTTTCACATTTTTTTACATAATAACAAACAATAATTTTCATAAATTTCATCGTAAATGTGAAATACTTAACTTATAGAGACAAATAAAAGTTTTATACAAATCAAAATGTGGGAGAGATAAAAAAGATGCAAGGTCGTTTGTCTGCTTGGCTAGCCAAACATGGGTTAGTTCATAGATCTTTGGGCTTCGACTACCAAGGAATAGAGACTTTACAAATAAAGCCTGGGGATTGGCATTCCATTGCTGTCATTTTATATGTATATGGTTACAATTATTTACGTTCCCAATGTGCCTATGATGTAGCACCGGGCGGACTGTTAGCTAGTGTGTATCATCTTACGAGAATAGCTTATGGTATAGATCAACCAGAAGAGGTATGTATAAAAGTATTTGCCCCAAGGTGGAATCCTAGAATTCCGTCTGTTTTCTGGGTTTGGAAAAGTGCGGATTTTCAAGAAAGGGAATCTTATGATATGTTGGGAATCTTTTATGATAATCATCCACGTCTGAAACGTATCTTAATGCCCGAAAGTTGGATAGGATGGCCCTTACGTAAGGATTATATTGCCCCGAATTTTTATGAAATACAGGATGCTCATTAAATATAAATAATAAAATAAGAAACTAATTTTCACTTCTACAACTCCAGGTATTCAAATAATGTTTGTACGTTCTCTTATAGACCAAAGAGCGTAATGGAAGTCTCATTCGCATTCTATTCTAAATGGGCTAAATAAAACGAAATAAAATATAAATCAAATACAAATAAATAATACAAAATAAATAGAATAAAAAAAAATTGTTTCTATTTTTATATATTATATATTTATTTATTTGAATAGAAACAATAAAAAATAGAAATAAAAAGGATAAATAAAAAAAAAAACAAAACAATTAAAAAAATACAATTAGTATTAGGATGACCTAAAAGAGTTTCGCATCATGAACTATGTACCACGCACAAAACTTAAATGAGTTCGACAAAGTCACATAGGAGGAAATGAAGAAATAGAATATGAAAAGAAAAGACAACGAAATGAGAGGAGGGCTTGGATTTTATTTGTACTGTATCTGAAATGAATCTTGGTTATTCCCACCTTTCAACTCCGCGAGACTATACCTTTGAGTCTTTCAACCAATTAATTTAACCTTTCTATTTTAATATGTATGAAGTATTAAATATCTAAAGTATTAACATTGTTTTTGAACGGTAAGAGACACCGTATGAACAAATAAAAAAGAAAAGGAAGTAAAATCTAATTTTTTTTTATTTTACAGATTTTATAGACATACTCTTTACTCATCTATTCTATAATTCTAGAAAGGGTATATTCTCAGACACCTAGATAGATAAGTATCTATCATGATATAGACTAGTAATGAATATGTATGTTGACCCATATAAATTCATTTGTAAAACGGATACTCATACAAATAAATCATGTGCCAGGAACCAGATTTGAACTGGTGACACGAGGATTTTCAGTCCTCTGCTCTACCAGCTGAGCTATCCCGACCATTATCCGTGCATCGTCCTTATTTTAATAGATAACTTGAGTTTATGTCAATTAAAAAGACAAAAAAAGTCTTACAAAGCTTTATCCAGACCCTGTAATTTCTTGGATCTTCAAAAAGAAAACTTTATAAGTTTTAATACAGTACAAGAAATGATATGTATTGTTAATCATTCAAATTGGAAGTGGGGATACCTTCCTCAAAGATGTTCATTTGTACGCGTATCATATATATCACAAATATTGTAATAAGAAAAAAAAAATTTCCACAATCAGATCCATTTGTAAAAGAGTAGAATGATTGAAAAACATAACGAATTTTAAACCGCTAACGAAACGAAAAGAGCGGATCGGATAAATAATTGGGGAATCAAACGGGCCCTTTTGGGGATAGAGGGACTCGAACCCTCACGATTTCTAAAGTCGACGGATTTTCCTCTTCCTATAAATTTCATTCTTGTCGGTATTGACGTGTGGAATGGGACTCTATCTTTATTCTCGTACGATAAATTTTATTAATAAATATTCGATTCTTTCTTCAATTTGGATCGATTCACAACAACTCTTTCGATTTTTATTTATTATTTATAGAAATATAAATAAATAAAGATTCGGGTCGTCATTAATCATTTGAGATAGGATTTCAGTACATATACGTATGTATATAGGTTTATCCTTTCTGTAGTTTTGATATAAGGATTACGTTAATGTAATAACGTAAAGAAGTCAACCCCACTTGTTAGAACAGCTTCCATTGAGTCTCTGCACCTATCCTTTTTTTATTCTCGCTTTCTTCTGAACCCTTATTTGTTTTCGTAAAATAGGATTTGGCTCAGGATTGCCCATTTTTAATTCCAGGGTTTCTCTGAATTTGAAAGTTATCACTTGGTAAGTTTCCA